ATTCTTTCAATATCCAAATTATCTTTCATACCCACCAATTTATTATTACAATTAGTTATTGTGGGGGACCCACTAAGGTCCTTGTTCACTGGAAATGGAAGGTCAAAATGATTAAATGAAATGATTCAGATTCATCGCGCCTATCGAAGAATTTCTATGTTTGAATCGAGGGTTCTTAAAATAAGACTTATCTGATCTTATAAATTGTTAGAATTTCTTTTTTTAGTGAATAAATCCTGAATGTTTATGGGACAGTATTCAAATTAAAGATCTCATCGAAAACTTACAGCAGCTTGCCAAACAAGGGCTAAGAGAAAAAAGAGCACAGGTATGACTGGCATAAAATCTATGATTGGATTGAAAAAAGCGTAAGCCTCGGGTAATTTAGCAAAGAAAAAACTACTCGAATGAAGGGCAGAATTAAGACAGATACTGATCAAACTAAAGATATTAAGCATAACAAAACATTTCATTCTTGAGGATAAATTGTATTTTGATTGAGTTATCGATATAAGGGAAAAATTAAGAAAGTGAAAAAAAAATCCTGCTTTTTTTGACGCACCCAATCAAAAATCCTTACATTCTCACACGAAAATAGAAGGAACCATACTTTCATACAATATCTTAATTGAATTCTATATAATGATCAACAAATTCAATTTAATTTTACAACTACACGTGTCAAATCCTAGCAACAATCTAATGGATTGCATTCATAGTGGGGTGGGAATTGACGAACGACCAATACCGATATTAGTGTTTATTAGCGTTGCATAAAAAGAAAAATGGGGCGTAGCCAAGTGGTAAGGCAGCGGGTTTTGGTCCCGCCATTCGGAGGTTCGAATCCTTCCGTCCCAGAGCATCCCGGTTTTATCATAATATAGTTAAAGAATGTTCTTAATAATTTTCTAAATCTTCTATTTGTGATTGAGGTAAGATGGGAACGGGGATGAATGTATAATATAATTCAAAAAAAGAATGGGCTCTTCCGCGTATGCATGTCTGGCTCATAGTCATATTGAAGTTACTTAGATAAACCTTACGTCCTATATTTATTTAGATTTAATTTGTTTTATTTCACTTTGCTGCATTCTTAATCGAAATGTGAAAGAAAAACCTCTATAATTCCCCAACTTCCTTATGTTACTTTATATATTTCTTATTTAAAAATAGGGTGAATTCCCTCTTGATCCCGAATTCTAAAATGTTTCATTCAGAAAATAGGGGGTTAACAAAATAGAATCCTGAGACTTCTCCAGATAAATATCCACCCGTACCTTATAGAATAAAATATAGATTACATTACTATGTTCCGATTGGGCCAATGACTATTCATGATTCCATATTGAATCAATTCCATACCGGTTCCAATTGAGAGGAATGTTATGGTAAAACTTCGTTTAAAACGATGTGGTAGAAAGCAACGTGCGACTTGAAGGACATGATCGGTTGTGGATTTTTGTATCCATCATTTTTATATAAGGTGCTTTTTACTCGACATAATTTGTTCTGTTCTACTATAACTCCTATTTAGTTTTAGTTCTGTTGTAAGTAAATAGTACACAGTGGAGCTCGAGAAGAAATGATTGATTCATTTCTCAGAGGCAAGGATCTAGGGTTAGTGTCAATCAATAAGTTGTTTCAACTTCGTAAGTATATCTTTGATATAGAAATTGAAAGGATCCAATTCCTATAAAAGTGACTTTTGGATTAAAAATTTTTATTGGAATTGAGAAAAACTATTTTGATCAAAAGTGTATCACATGGGAATCAATCGTTCGTATGATTCTTCGATAGAAAGAAATAAAAAAAAAGGTATGTTGCTGCCTTTTTGAAACGATTAAGGATCACCGAAGTAATGTCTAAACCCAATGATTCAAAACAAAGATAAAGGATCTCGTAACAAGAAAACGCCCTTTCAATTGTCTCAACAATTCAATTGGAGCCAAATCAAATTAAAGAATCAAAAAATTTGATTAGAAACGAGACAAAAAGAGGTTTAGAGACAGCTCAATAAACGAAATGCCAAGGCTCTAAGGAGTTTCCTTTTAACTCTTTGAGAATTATCCAACTTGAGTTATAAGTACGAATGATTTTTGGGGAAAAGCGGGAAGGAAGAAGAATAAACGAATCAAATCATAGTCTAATTTATTTGATTTGAGGATTTTAGAGATCTATTTGTCACTCTATTCTATCACTCTATAATAGAAAGAGACATAAATTCTAAATCTATAGAAATTCATTCTTTATAGAGCCGTACGAGGATAAAACCTCCTATACGTTTCTAAGGGGGGCATTGTTCATCTACATCTATCCCAATGAGCTATCTATCGAATCGTTGCAATTGATGTTCGATCTCGAAGAGAAGGAAGGGATCTTCAGAAAGTGGGTTTTTACGATCCGATAAAGAGTCAAACTTATTTAAACGTTCCCGCTATTCTATATTTCCTTGAAAAAGGCGCTCAACCTACAGGAACCGTTCATGATATTTCAAAGAAGGCAGAGATTTTTAAGTAACCTCGCGTTAATTTAATTAAAAATTAAACGAAATAAAAGTATTGAAATAGAAAAAAAAAAAAATAATTAACGACAAAAAGATTTTCTATGTGATATGGGAGGGATAGAAAAAAGATCGAGTGAGTAGATGAACTAAGAGAATCCCTAAAATTATAGGATTCTCCTCAATCCGGTGGTTGAAACTCCACAAAAAAAGAAAAAAGTCTAGCCTGCTTATTGTACCTTGACGGATATTGAATAAACTCACGATTTTCTTCTTATCCTTAGTTATTTCTTTTATCCACTATTCACCCAAACTTTTTATTATCTATGTAGTGCCAATCCAACACAAGTCTTTTTTTTTTTTTTCTTGACGTTCATATTGACAATAGTGTATGGAATAAATATAATTCCATCGTGGATAAATAGATCTATTTATCTCCGACCCCCCAAAAAAAGTTTTCTTTTTTCTTTTACTTATAGAAATCTAAAATTTTTCTTTTTTTTTTTTTTTCTTGTGTTTCTAGTTTAATGTTTTGATGGGGTCGCGCAATCCAATCTCGTTATTTTGATTCCGATCGTATCTACACACCAAAATTACATTAATTCGGGTTGCTAACTCAACGGTAGAGTACTCGGCTTTTAAGTGCGGCTAGAATCTTTTACACATTTGGATGAAGGAACGAATTCGTCCATACCGTTGGTAGAGTTTGTAAGACCACGACTGATCCTGAAAGGGAACGAATGGAAAAAACAGCATGTCGTATCAATGAAGAACTCTAAGAGTACTTCCTCCTTACCGGATCAGTACAAAATTTTTTGAATTCTTAGATCGGTACAAAAATAGAAATTACTAGTGGGTCGAGTAAATAAATGGATAGAGCCATAGGGCTCCAATTATAGGGAAACAAAAAGCAACGAGCTTCTGTTCTTAAATTCGAATGATTTCCCGGTCTAATTAGACGTTAAAAATGTATTAGTACCTGATGTGGAAAAAGGTTCTCCCATAACCATACTAAGTGGATTCTCTATTTTTTTTATGAATCCTAATTATTAACTATATCCCTCTTCTAGAGTGGAGGCGAATGTGTAGAGGAAACGGTATATTGATAAACAGAATTGATTCTAAAGTCAAAAGAGCGATCGGGTTGCAAAAATAAAGGGTTTCTAACAATTTCCATATCCTAATAACATAACAAACACAAAGCAATTGGATGGAAAAAGGGGGAATCCGTTGATTAGCTTATCTGTCTCCAGGGTTTTTATTTTTTTTTTTTTTTTACTATATACCTTGTTTTGACTGTATCGCACTATGTATCATTTGATATGATAGCCCAAGAAATCCCCTGCCCTTGGTTAAAATCTATTTTAAAATGGAAGAGTTACAAGGATATTTAGCAATAGATAGATCTCGACAACAAGACTTCCTATATCCACTTCTATTTCAGGAGTATATTTATGCACTTGCTCATGATCATGGTTTAAATGGATCGATTCTTTATGATTCTATCGATAATTTAGGTTATGACAATAAATTCAGTTCACTGATTGTGAAACGTTTAATTACTCGAATGTATCAACAGAAGCCTTTGGTTATTTTTGATAATGATTCTCAACAACATAAATTTGTGGATCATAAGAATCATTTTTATTCTCAAATGATATCAGAGGGCTGTGCAATCATTGTGGAAATTCCATTTTCACTGCAATTAATATCTTCCCTAGAAGGGAAAAAAGAAATAGCAAAATCTAAAAATTTACGATCAATTCATTCAGCATTTCCCTTTTTAGAGGATAAATTATCGCATTTAAATCATGTCTTAGATATACTAATACCCCACCCCATCCATCTGGAACTTTTGATTCAACCCCTTCGCTGTTGGATACAAGATATCCCCGCTTTGCATTTATTGCGATTCTTTCTTTACGAGTTTCAGAATTGGAATAATCTTATTACTCAAAAACAGAAATATATTTCTGTTTTTTCAAACGAGAATCGAAGATTATTCTTGTTCCTATATAATTTTCATGTATATGAATGCGAAGCGATATTCCCCTTTCTCCGTAAACAATCTGCTCATTTACGATCAACATCTTCTAGCGCCTTTCTTGAGAGAACACATTTTTTTGGAAAAATAGAACATTTTTTGGTAGTTTTTCGTAATGATTTTCACACCATCCTCTGGGTTTTCAAGGACCTTTTCATACATTATGTCAGATATCAAGGAAAAGCTATTCTGGCTTTAAAGGGAACTCCTCTTCTGATGAATAAATGGAAGTATTACCTTATAAATCTCTGGCAATATAATTTCGACTTGTGGTCTCAACCAGATAGGATTCATATAAACCAATTATACAACCATTCCCTCGATTTTTTGGGCCATCTTTCAAGTGTACGACTAAAGCCTTCTGTGGTTAGGAGTCAAATGTTAGAAAATTCATTTATTATAGATATTGCTATAAAAAAGTTTTATACTATAGTCCCAATAATTACTTTGATTGGA